TATTTCTAAACCTGTTCATGAGAAAAGTCCAAGAGACTTTGATTTCTCTTTCAACAACCATGATCATGCGAGTTGCACATGTGAATTCACATTGACCAACAAATTGGTCAATATTTCAATATTAATTCAAAGTATTTATTCAATATGAAAATATTTATTATTCAATAGTAAATTAATTCAATACTAAATATATATATATATTTTATATATTTTATATATTTATAATAATATAATAATAAATAATAAAAAAAAATAAAAAAAAAAAATTCAAATAATAAAATTATAATAAAAAAATAATAAATAAGTATATTAATTATTATATAATAATATGATAATTATAATAAAATAATTAATAATAACATATTAATTCTAATAAAATTAGATTAGAATTAATTTAAATTATATTAAAAATATAAATTTATTTATATTTTTAATATAATTTAATATCTAATAGATTAATATTCTATGTGATATTATGTATCTTATGATCATAATTAATTATTCAACAAATTCGATTGATTGATACGAGTTGATTTTCTGTTACGATGGATTGATGAAACAATAGCTAGCCCAATAGCTGCTTCAGCAGCCGCAACAGCTATAACAAAGATTGAGAAAATGTCGCCTTTTAATTGGCGACTATCAAATATATCAGAAAATGTTACGAGATTGATATTAACCGAATTGAGTATAAGCTCAAGACACATAAGTGCTCTAACCATCTTTCGACTTGTGATCAATCCATAGATACCGATAGAGAATAAATAGACACTCAAAAAAAGTACATGCTCGAACATCATTGACTAACTCCTTATCAATCTCGATTCATTTTAATATGAACAACAATTCAACCGATTCGATTGATTAGAATAGAACGATTACAGAATAAAAGAAGGTATTGGCAATAGATAGGTTTAATTAAAAACCTTATAAAAACCTTAAACCTTTCCATTTATTTTATTTATTTAGAATTTTTAAATCTTAGAATTTCAATCTTAGAATGAAATTCTAAGTATTTGTTATTGACGAGCCATAGTAATTGCACCTATCAAGGAAACTAAAAGAATTATGGAAATGAGTTCAAACGGAAGATAAAAATCTGTTGATAAATGAATACCAATTTGTTGAATGTTACTTATTAGGTCCTGTTCCATAATCTGGCTTGATCTTGTAGTCCAAAAAATTCCGTACCATGATGTATCTGGGATAATAGTAATTAGTGAAAAAAGAATACTTGTACAAACCAGTGAAGTGACCCCATCTCCAATGGTCCAAAAATAGGAATCATTGGAATATTCTGAACCATTCATGAACATTACAGCAAATATGATTAAGACATTTATAGCTCCAACATAAATAAGGAGCTGTGCGGCAGCTACAAAATAGGAATTCGATAGAATATAGAATAAGGATATACAAACAAGAACCAATCCCAACGAAAAGGCAGAAAAAATGGGATTGGTAAGTAATACTACTCCCAGACCTCCTAATACAAGAACTGATCCAAAAAATACTACAAGAATATCATGTATTGGTCCAGGTAAATCCATTATTAAAATAATAAATTAATAAATAAGTCGAAATATTTCATGACCTTACTGAATGGTCCAGGAAAGGAAAAGGGGTTGCCCCATTTTTTTCTTGTATATGATACATTCCTAATTGAATTAAAACTTTTTTTTTTTTGGATTAATGTAGATATAGATAAAATTATCGAGAAAAGAGTAATGGGGATTGTATATTTCGAAATCATCACGAGAAATATATTCTCAGTTTAAATCAAAGAATAATTCTCAACAATCAATAATTATTAGTTATTATTTGTAGTTACTGACCAAACAAAATAAAAAAAGCTTGGGTCTTTTATATCAAAACAAAATCTTAGTAATTGGTAATCGTTCTTGAATCAAAGGGTTTATCTTTGTCTATTTTGATTTGAGTCGAATTCATAACTGTTTGAATTGTATAATCTCCAATTATTGACATTGGTAACCGACCCAAAGCAATTTGATTATAATTCAATTCGTGACGATCAGAAGTAGAAAGTTCATATTCTTCAGTCATTGATAAACAGTTTGTTGGACAATACTCGACACAATTACCACAAAATATACAGACCCCAAAATCAATACTATAATTAAGCAATTGTTTTTTTTTAATATCTCTTTCAAATCTCCAATCAACAACGGGTAGATCTATCGGGCATACACGAACACATACTTCACAAGCAATACATTTATCAAATTCAAAGTGGATTCGACCACGGAAACGCTCTGATGTGATCGATTTTTCATAAGGATATTGAATAGTTATAGGTAAACGATTTGTGTGGGATAAGGTAATTACGAAACTTTGACCAATATACCTTGCAGCTCGTATTGTTTGTTGACTATAATTCATGAACCCAGTCACCATAGAGAACATATTGTAAATATCCAGGAATAAATTGATGTTTCTTTCTCTTGTTTGAAAGAGGTTATGAATCTGGAATATCGTTATCGTATTTTCTTATTTATAGTGAAACAAGTTGGGAAGAAGTTGTCAATAATAGATTACCTAAAGAAATAGGTAAAAGAAATTTCCATCCAAGATTTAATAGCTGGTCCATTCTTATCCTAGGCAAAGTCCACCTTGTTGTGATAGGAATGAACAGAAACAAATAAGCTTTAGCTAATGTAATAAAGATACCAATTGTAATTCCAAAAACTCCGGCCATTTTATTTATTCCGAAAAGTTCAGGAATAGATATGTACGGAATAGAAAAATTCCACCCACCTAAGTAAAGAACTGTTACAAATAATGAAGAAAGTAATAGATTTAGGTAAGAAGCAATATAAAATAAACCGAATTTGATACCTGAATATTCGGTTTGATAACCTGCTACTAATTCCTCCTCTGCTTCCGGTAAATCAAATGGCAATCTCTCACATTCGGCTAGAGAAGAAATTAGAAAAACAATAAACCCTATAGGTTGACGCCACAGATTCCACCCCCAAAAACCATATTTTGACTGTGCTTCAACTATATCAACTGTACTTGAACTATTAGATAATCATAGTCGATAATAACATCACTGTTCCCATCGCTATTACAAAACCGTACATGAAACTTCAGCTTCATACGGCTCCTCTATGGCCACAAATAAATGTAAGGACTGGTTCGGTATTTTCACCCTCTTTGGAGGATAGATCGAATAAAGATACATCGGAGAGTCCCAAATTAGACCAATGGAATTCTGTCCGCTAGAATAAGAAAAAAAGTGCTTCCGAATTGATCTCATCCTTATAATGTGATAATTTTTCTTTGTTCGGTAATAACTTAATCTTTCAATAAAATATTCGTTATCGATATATATATATATATATATGATATATATATATATATAGGCATTAGTTCATGAATAATGATAAGAATTCCGTATGTATGAATACGGATATAGGAAAGAAAGAATAAATAAAGATCTTTTTTATTTTTATAAAAATTTTTATTCATTCATTCGATTATTGCATTCCATTTCTTTTGTTCCTGTTCTTCTGTCTCAGAAGAAGGTATTTAGAAAAAAAAAAAAATAAAGGATTAATTCGTTCTTGATAGTAATTTCTTTAATCAGTGAATAGGAGCATACTCGAGATCGGAATCGTAGGGAGATACTTCTTGATCATTTCTACCAACTTAAAGCCCTTATTATGATTCGTTTTATGCAGAAATATCTCTTTTTTTGATACCTTACATTATCCCCATTACTAATCCTTTGTGTACCTTGGTGTTCCTAACTGTCCACCGATTTTTGATTGATCCCCGGTATGTTAATACATACAAGGCAGTAGTGGAAACTCCATACAGTTGATCTTTTGCACCCGCTTCAAGATATGATGACTAATCAAAGAATCTCAATCTTGGGGTAAACAGTTTACGCTGCTTATGTTTACTTTAATTTCATTCTTGTACATAGGGAATGAGATTTTCTCTTCTTACTGCAAATTTATAAGCTGTTTTGTTTCACTCATATAACTATCTGGTTTAACTCATCGATGAATAAAAAAAAAATATCTATTCAATACATTCAACCTCTTTTCTTTATTTATTTCTAGGAAAGAGGTAAAAGTTCATGTTCCAACGAATCACACGTAAAGATATTGATAACACACATAGAGTTAATGGTATTTCATAACTAATAGATTGAGCAGCAGCTCGTAGACCACCTGAAAAAGAATATTTATTATTCGATCCATATCCTGACATAAGAAGCCCAATAGGGGCAATACTTGAAATGGCGATCCATAAAAAAACACCTATACTGAGATCACCTAAAACAAGGCGGTATCCAAAAGGAATTACTAAATAACTTAGTAGAATTGATATGACCGCTATAGACGGTCCGACACTAAACAAACGAATATCTCCTCTAGATGGGAGTAGGTCCTCCTTAAAAAGTAATTTAGTCCCATCTGCTAGAGCTTGAAGAATTCCCAACGGACCAGCATATTCAGGCCCAATACGTTGTTGTATCGTTGCAGATATTTCTCTTTCTAACCACACAATTACTAGTACCCCTATTATGATTCCAAATATAAGGGTAAAAATGGATACAAACATCCATATGAGTCCATAGATTTCTTTTATGGATTCCGATGTAGAAAAAGAATTGATAGCTTGTACTTCTGTCGTATCAATTGTCATTTCAACGATCAACTTCTCCCATAATGATATCTATACTACCTAGTATCGTCATGATATCAGCCAATTTCATTCTTTTAACTAGCTGAGGAAGAATTTGCAAATTGATGAAACCGGGTGGACGAATTTTCCATCTCCAGGGGAAAATGCTATTATCCCCTATCAAATAAATTCCTAATTCTCCTTTTGGGGCTTCTACTCTGACATAAAGTTCTTGTTTCGACAATTCAAAATTGGGTGAAGGTTTTTTACTAATAAATCTATATTCAAAATCATTCCATTCGGAATTTTTTGCTCTATCAAAGCGTCGGACTTCTAAATTCTCATAGGGACCTCCAGGAATTCCTTCTAAAGCCTGTTGAATAATTTTTATAGATTCCCCCATTTCACCTATTCGTACTAAATAACGAGCTAATGAATCTCCTTCTTTTTGCCATTGGACTTCCCAATCGAATTCATTGTAACACTCATAATGATCAACCTTACGAAGATCCCATTGGATTCCAGAAGCTCGTAACATTGGTCCTGATAAACCCCAATTTATTGCTTCCTCTCCACCAATAATGCCCACTCTTTCAACTCGTTCCAAAAAAATGGGATTCCGTGTAATAAGTTTTTGATATTCAACAACTCCTGTTAAAGAATAATCGCAGAAATCCAAACATTTATCTATCCAGCCATGAGGTAGATCAGCAGCTACTCCTCCGATGCGGAAATAATTATGCATCATTCGCATACCTGTGGCGGCTTCGAATAGGTCATATAACAATTCTCTCTCTCTGAAAATATAGAAAAAAGGAGTCTGTGCACCGATATCTGCCATAAAAGGTCCAAGCCATAACAAATGAGAAGCTATACGGCTCAGCTCCAGCATAATTACTCTGATATAACTGGCTCTCTGAGGTACTTGAACATTTTCCAATTGTTCTGGTGCATTTACCGTTATTGCCTCTGTGAACATAGTAGCTAAATAATCCCAACGTGTTACATAAGGAAGATATTGTATAATTGTTCGGTTTTCTGCTATTTTTTCCATTCCTCTGTGTAAATATCCCAATATGGGTTCGCAATCAATAACATCTTCACCATCGAGAGTAACGATCAGTCGAAGAACACCATGCATTGATGGGTGGTGAGGGCCCATATTGACTATCATGAGATCTTTTCTTGTAGCCGGTATAGTCATATTTTTTCTTCCTTAATTCATTATTCCACGAATTCCTCAAAACGAGGTTCATCAAAATGAAAAATCTAATAAAATAACTATGAAAAAAAAAATTCAAACGATTAAATTAACGAGTTTTTGGTTCCCGAATATCCAACTGATCCATTAATTTCTTATAACGGACTCTATTTTTCTTTGACAAATAAGCCAGGAGCCGTTGACGTTTTCCCAGAATTATTCGTAGACCTCTTTGGGATAAAAAATCTCTTTTGTGCAATTCCAAATGGGAAGTAAGTCTACGTATCTTACTGGTGAAACTTAATACTTGAAATTCAACAGAACCCTTGTTTTCTTCTTTTTCTTCTTGTGAAATAACTGAGATGAATGAATTTTTGATCATAAAAAAATTTTTCTATCTTTTTTTCTTTCCCATGGATTTATTTTACTTTACCGAATCGATCAGGAAAAATAAAAATAATAATCTTTATGCCAGTTATTTTAATCTAGTACACACAAAAATTTGGATTTTTTCCTATTTCTTTCTATTCTATCCAAATCAAATTTTCAATTTGATTTGGATAGAATAGAAAGAGAAAATACATTTCTACATTCATGGAAGAGAATGATTTCTTTGTACCTAAAAGGATTCTGCCGATTTCGTCCTAGATCCAATTGAGTTGATACGCCATTAAATCCGTGTCATGTACCAGAATGTAATAAATACAGCGTATATGTATATTTCATCTACCGAAAAATATCACAGATATATAGGAAATATACTATTAACAAATTCTGAATCGTGGATACATATATATCCTTGACATACTGAAACGACTGCCATTATTGGTATTAAACCAATAGCGATTCATACAAGCTAAATCTTCTAATCGGTAATTGGGCCAAAGAAACAATTTGCATTTAATGAATTTATTTGTATCTGTATTAGTATTAAAATGCTTGTCCTCATTCAAAAATTTTCCAGAGTTTCTTATGTTGCTTTCATTGCAAAATACTAAATTTCTATCCACAAAATTCCAATTACGAGAATTAAAACAAATTAGAATTCTCAATTCTCTACGACGTCTAGGAGATAGAATATTTTCAGGAACAAAGAAATCATAATTACTTTTGTCTCCATTCACAAGCATATTGCCGTGTCTTGCAACGGATTTATCAAAATTCTTCTTATCAACATATCTTTTTTTTATACATTTTCTGTTAGTTTGGTGCTTAATTTTATCGATCAATGAAATACCTAGGGTTTGATATATAATAAATTTTCCATCCCTTTTTATAGATAAACGAATCGGTTCGACAATCAATATTCCTTTTTTTATCAATTCTGTAAGAGCTAGATCTTTATGAATTAGCATTCCATCCAGATTTATCTCTCTTCTTTGAATCGAGGATATAGCAATTTTCTTTGGATTTTTTATCAGTCTAAGTAGGTGACAATATACCTTGATATTATTGATCATTCTTTGATTCAAGGAGTTATCCCATCTTAATTGAAAAAGGAAATATTTTTTCAGTAATAAATCTAGTTCTGTTTCCTTCTTTTTCTTGGATTGGTTTTTCTTTTTACCTTTTTTAATGTCTGATCTCGCGTAATTGTCTTCAACATTTTTTTTTTTGTTTTGTTTTCGTAGATCTGATCCAAGATTTTCTTGTCCCTGTTGTTCGTTTTTTTCTTGGTTGGAATTTTCTAATTTAAGATATTCTTTTTGATTAGGTGATATCTGAAGATTTTTTTTTTTATTTTGATTTATGTTGATGCTTTTATTTTGACTAATATTTTCATAGAAATAAAAATTAAAAAGAAGAAATTTGATTGGTATGATCCATGGTTTAATCCTATATGCATCAAAGAGTGGCACAAATTCTGGGAGGAACCGGGGTTCTAGATTTGATATGGTACGATAAACCTTTTCTTGATTCATTCCCATCCAATCAAAAAAGTGTTTTTTTTGATTGGATGGTTTAATTCCTTGATGAATTGTCTTAGAAAAAAGATCTTTTTTTTTCCATTTTTTGATAATTTTGTTTTCAGTCTTAGTATTTTTCTCAATTTTGGTGCTGATATGCGTATTGGTCCAGGTCTCAATGTCGATATTTTTTCTAAGACAAATATGGAGAATTCTACAATCAAAATATTTTCTATCCAGATTTTTATGTGTAGCAATAATATATTCCTTTTCTAGATAATTACTAATAGGTATACTTACCAATACATAAAATGATTCGGGTTTCAGTGTATTGAAATTGTATGGAATTTCTTGGTCTCCTTTTACTTGTAATGTTGATTCATAAATATATGAGTCCTTCCTATTCCCATAATTCATATATTTATGTGATAAAAGATAATATCTGTAGTGTTTTTTAAATTTTTCTTTTTGACTCGTCAATGAATCCACTGCCATCGCATCATAGTAATTTTGCTTTATGTAATGAATTAATCGGTCTTTTTCTTTTTTATGTGAATCAAATTTAATTGAGTTTTTATTTTGAATCATAGAACGTTGGTTGATTCTATTTCGCCATTTTTGAGGTACTAATCGAGACCATTTTGTCTGAGATAAATTGTATGGATAATGGCCCTTTAACCAGTTTTTCCATTCATTTTTTCCAGACTTATAAATTTTCTTTTGCTTTGATTTGGAATCAAATATTCCTCGTGTCATACAATAATCCTTGATTTTATCCTTAATAAAAGAATGGGTCCTGGTATATTGAAGTACAGATCTCAAGTGATACTTGTTAAGTAATTGGGTTTGTGATAATTTGTAAAATACATATGCTTGGGACAAGGAAGATAAATCATAATTATAATAATAATAAATATTTGAATAATAATAAATATTTGAATTATTATTACTGATATTAGTATTAGAAAACGATTTTTTTATAGTCGAAATAAAGTTCATTGTATTTTGATCTGTTTCATCAATTCCTTCTCGATTTGTTTCATCGTTGTAAATCGATTTTGTGATAATTTTTTTTATTGATTCAAGGAAAAGTTGTGCATTGATCCTAAAAATAGTAATCATACGTAGAAAGATATCTATGTATATTTTTTCAATGAATGATTTCATAAAAAAATTGGATTTACGTATAAATCGGATCTTTTTTCTTTTAAATATCTGCAAAATATGTTTCTGTGATTCCGATTTTTTATTATCACAAGTTAGAATTATTTTTTTCTTGTCTTTTGTAATTCGTTCTAGTTCTATTTGATTCCTGATTGTGACTGTCCTATCAGCAAGATCCTTTATTTTTTTTTCTATGAGTGAGTAATTTGCCCAATTCATGGATCGAATTCGAATGGTTGATTCGCGAATAATCTTATTATTTATTTTAGAATCTCTTACATTTTCATTCGGTTTATATACTTTTACCTTCCTCAATTCAAATAAGAAAAGGGGGTTTATTACTTTTTTAAGTTCCTTCATTTTTTGTTTTATAACTAGAACCATTTTGATAACCCATCTTTTTTTTTCTTTAAAAACTTTTAGAACGAAAAAAAAATGCTTTTTTACTTTTCTAATTTTTTTTTTGAGTTCTTTATAAATAGGTTTAAAAAAAGAAGGTCGTTTTCGGGGAGAACCAAAAGGAACTTCTGCTTCCATTCCCCAAATTGTTAAAAAACAAAAATCTTCTTTTTTTCCTTTTTTTTTCATTGGATCTCTATGATGAGATCGTATTTTAGATCTTCGCCAAGGTTTAAGAAAGAAAGGAAATAGAATCTTTATCTGAATACCGTCTGTTAACCAATTTTTGGGAAATTCTGTTTCCGATAATTGAACACCATTATAGGTGCATTTAACATGTATTTCTCTATCCCATTCCTTCCAATCCTCATACCACTCGGGCGATTGGAATAATAATATACGGACAATATTTTTAGCTATTATCAATGAAGGCAATACAATGTATTTTCTAAGAAAAGATTGGGTTACTAACATTGAACTTCTTATTACTTGAGCAAATATAATGTTATCCCAAGTTTCTGAAATTGCTATCCGTTCATTTTCTTCTTTTTTCTCCTCGTTTTTTTTCTTTTCTTTTGTCTCTTCCTCCTCAAAATTGGAAATTTTAAATTCCGGTTCTCTCTCGACCGAATTCCTAAAAATGAGATTCATCATTTCAGAGATATCAAAA